GTTAGCGTAGCTTAACCTAAAGCATAGCACTGAAGATGCTAAGATGGACCCTAGAAAGCCCCGCCAACACAAAGGCTTGGTCCTGACTTTACTGTCAGCTTTAACCAGATTTACACATGCAAGTCTCCGCACTCCTGTGAGAATGCCCTTAATTCCCCGCCCGGGGACAAGGAGCTGGCATCAGGCACGCCCCGCAGCCCAAGACGCCTTGCTAAGCCACACCCCCAAGGGAACTCAGCAGTGATAAATATTAAGCCATAAGCGAAAGCTTGACTTAGTTAAAGTTAAAGCAGGGCCGGTAAAACTCGTGCCAGCCACCGCGGTTATACGAGAGGCCCAAGTTGACAGACACCGGCGTAAAGAGTGGTCAAGGATAAAAGCAACTAAAGCCGAACATCCCCCTAGCTGTTATACGCACTCGGAGGAATGAAGCCCCACCACGAAAGTGGCTTTACCCCACCTGAACCCACGATAGCTAAGAAACAAACTGGGATTAGATACCCCACTATGCTTAGCCGTAAACCTTGATATTAAAATACAACTAATATTCGCCAGGGAACTACAAGCACCAGCTTAAAACCCAAAGGACTTGGCGGTACCTCAGACCCCCCTAGAGGAGCCTGTTCTAGAACCGATAATCCCCGTTCAACCTCACCACCCCTTGTTTTTCCCGCCTATATACCGCCGTCGTCAGCTTACCCTGTAAAGGCCTCATAGTAAGCAAAATGGACATAACCCAACACGTCAGGTCGAGGTGTAGCGTATGGGGTGGAAAGAAATGGGCTACATTTCCTAAATGTAGGACACCACAGATGATGTAATGAAACTTATACCTGAAGGTGGATTTAGCAGTAAGAAAAAATCAGTGAGTTTTTCTGAAGCCGGCTCTGAGGTGCGTACACACCGCCCGTCACTCTCCCCAAGTTCGCCATTTCCAGTAAATAAAAAAATAACTGAACAAAGGGGAGGCAAGTCGTAACATGGTAAGTGTACTGGAAAGTGCACTTGGACTAACCAGGACGTAGCTAAGATAGTAAAGCATTTCCCTTACACCGAAAAGACACCCGTGCAACTCGGGTCGCCCTGAGCTGATCAGCTAGCCCAACACATCTGAGGCACCACCACAACAGACCCCACCCCAACATAAACCTAAACCCCTATAAACAAACCATTTTTCCATCCTAGTACGGGAGACAGAAAAGAAAATTTGAGCGACAGAAAAAGTACCGCAAGGGAAAGCTGAAAGAGAAATGAAATAACCCATTTAAGCATGAAGAAACAGAGATTTAACCTCGTACCTTTTGCATCATGATTTAGCCAGTAAACTTAAGCAAAGAGAACTTTAGTTTAAGCCCCCGAAACTAGACGAGCTACTCCGAGACAGCCTAATATAGGGCCAACCCGTCTCTGTGGCAAAAGAGTGGGATGAGCTCCGAGTAGAGGTGATAAACCTACCGAGCCTAGTTATAGCTGGTTGCTTAGGAAATGAATAAAAGTTCAGCCTCCCGGGTTCTCAAACCCCCAAGGTCCCACTGATTTTGACTACAGAAACCAGGAGAGTTAGTCAAAGGAGGTACAGCTCCTTTGAACCAGGACACAACCTTTTCAGGCGGTTAAGGATCATAATAATTAAGGTAAACTGTTTTAGTGGGCCTAAAAGCAGCCACCTAAGTAGAAAGCGTTAAAGCTCAGACAGCTTATAAACCTCTTATTTTGTTAAATACTCCAACCCCCTAATCCCTACTAAGCCATCCCATGCCCTCATGGAAGAGCCTATGCTAAAATTAGTAATAAGAGGGAATGCCCCTCTCCCTGCACATGTGTAAGTCGGATCGGACCTTCCACCGACAATTAACGAACCCATACCAAGAGGGAAGTTCGAACCTAACTAAAAACAAGAAAACCCCGAATATTTTATCGTTAACCCTACACAGGAGTGCTTATAGGGAAAGACTCAGAGGAAGAGAAGGAACTCGGCAAACACAAGCCTCGCCTGTTTACCAAAAACATCGCCTCTTGCCTAACCAAATATAAGAGGTCCCGCCTGCCCTGTGACTATGGGTTTAACGGCCGCGGTATTTTGACCGTGCGAAGGTAGCGCAATCACTTGTCTTTTAAATGAAGACCTGTATGAATGGCACGACGAGGGCTCAACTGTCTCCTCTCCCCGGTCAGTGAAATTGATCTTCCCGTGCAGAAGCGGGATTGCCCACATAAGACGAGAAGACCCTATGGAGCTTTAGACACCAGGAAGCCCATGTCAAACAAACCTGCTCCACCAGGGAGAACATTATGGCCCCTCTCCTGCTTGTCTTTGGTTGGGGCGACCGCGGAGGAAAAAGTAGCCTCCATGAGGACTGAGAGTACTACTCTTACAGCCAAGACCCACTGCTCTAAGCAACAGAACTTCTGACCAAATGATCCGGCTTGTGCCGATCAACGAACCGAGTTACCCTAGGGATAACAGCGCAATCCTCTCCCAGAGTCCCTATCGACGAGGGGGTTTACGACCTCGATGTTGGATCAGGACATCCTAATGGTGCAGCCGCTATTAAGGGTTCGTTTGTTCAACGATTAAAGTCCTACGTGATCTGAGTTCAGACCGGAGTAATCCAGGTCAGTTTCTATCTATGAACCAATCTCTCCTAGTACGAAAGGACCGGAGAGAAGGGGCCTATGCCTACGGCACGCCCCTCCCCCACCCAGTGAAAACAACTAAAATGGTAAGGGGGCACACCCAGGCATGCCTAAAAGAACGGCAGATTAAGGTGGCAGAGCCCGGTAATTGCGAAAGACCTAAGCCCTTTTCCCCAGAGGTTCAACTCCTCTCCTTGATAATGATCTCCACACTTCTCATCTACATCATCAACCCCCTAGCTTTTATTGTCCCTATTCTCCTGGCCGTTGCTTTCCTCACCCTCCTAGAACGTAAAGTCCTAGGCTATATGCAACTCCGAAAAGGCCCCAACATTGTTGGCCCCTATGGCCTTCTTCAACCTATTGCAGACGGGGTAAAACTATTTATTAAAGAACCGGTCCGGCCATCCACAGCATCTCCCTTTCTATTCCTAGCCACCCCTATACTAGCCCTCACCCTAGCCCTAATGCTCTGAACCCCCCTTCCCATGCCCTACCCCGTTGCTGACTTAAACCTAGGAATCCTCTTTATCCTTGCGCTCTCAAGCCTCGCCGTCTACTCAATCTTAGGCTCCGGATGAGCCTCAAACTCAAAGTATGCCTTAATTGGGGCCCTACGGGCCGTTGCTCAAACCATCTCATACGAAGTGAGTCTAGGCCTAATCCTTTTAAGTGTGATTATCTTTACCGGCGGATTTACACTTCACACCTTTAATGTCGTGCAAGAAAGCGTCTGGCTCATTCTACCTGCTTGACCTCTTGCAGCCATGTGGTACATCTCAACACTCGCCGAAACTAATCGTGCCCCCTTTGACCTAACGGAGGGGGAGTCTGAACTTGTCTCCGGCTTCAATGTAGAGTACGCTGCTGGCCCCTTTGCCTTATTTTTCCTAGCGGAGTATGCTAATATTCTCCTCATGAATGCCCTCTCCGCCACCCTCTTTCTTGGCGCATCACATGCCCCCTCACTCCCAGAACTTACCACCCTTAACCTGATAACAAAAGCTGCCCTTCTATCAGTCGTTTTCCTCTGAGTTCGAGCATCCTACCCCCGCTTCCGGTACGACCAGCTCATGCACCTAATCTGAAAAAATTTTCTCCCCCTCACCCTCGCGCTTGTCCTATGACACCTAGCCCTTCCTATTGCACTTGCTGGACTACCCCCACAGCTCTAGCTCGGAATCGTGCCTGAATGCTTAAGGACCACTTTGATAGAGTGAACTACGAGGGTTCAAGTCCCTCCGATTCCTTTAGAAGAAAGGGGCTTGAACCCATCCTCAAGAGATCAAAACTCTTGGTGCTTCCACTACACCACCTTCTAGTAAAGTCAGCTAAATAAGCTTTTGGGCCCATACCCCAAATATGTTGGTTAAACCCCTTCCTTTACTAATGCACCCCCTCGTCATCACCTGCCTCCTGTCCGCCCTGGGCCTAGGAACTGTCCTCACCTTCTCAAGCTCTCACTGACTACTAGCATGAATGGGCTTGGAAGTAAATACCCTTGCCATCCTCCCCCTTATAGCCCAGAAACACCACCCCCGAGCAGTAGAAGCGACCACTAAATATTTCCTCGTTCAAGCTACCGCTGCTGCTATAATTATGTTTGCCAGCTTAACCAATGCATGGCTCACCGGTGAATGGGCTATCTCACAACTCTCTCAACCTATCCCTGTAACTATTGCCATGCTTGCTCTGGCTCTAAAAGTAGGCCTCGCGCCTACACACTTTTGACTCCCCGAAGTCCTTCAAGGCCTCGACCTGACAACAGGCTTGATCCTCTCGACATGGCAGAAACTTGCCCCTTTCGCCTTAATTGTCCAAATCGCCCCCTCAGTAGACTCCCGCCTTCTAATTGCCCTGGGACTCGCATCAACATTTGTTGGGGGTTGAGGAGGCCTAAACCAAACGCAGCTCCGCAAGATTCTTGCCTACTCATCCATCGCCCACCTCGGGTGAATAGTTCTTATCGTTCAATTTGCCCCCTCTATTGCCCTCCTAAACCTATTTCTTTACATCGCCATAACATCTATAGCATTTTCAGCATTAAAAGCCTACAACTGCACAAGCCTAAATGACCTCGCAACTTCTTGAGCCAAATCCCCCACATTAGCAACTATACTCACCCCTGTTTTACTCTCCCTAGGAGGCCTCCCGCCCCTCTCAGGCTTCATACCTAAATGATTAGTCCTTAACGAAATGGTGAAACAAGGACTCCAACTGCCCGCAACAGTAGCTGCCCTCTCTGCCCTCCTCAGCCTCTTCTATTACCTTCGAGTCTGCTACGCCATAGCCCTCACCTCCCCACCTAATGTCACAGTTAAAACCACCCCCTGACGACTTTACCCCTCCCACAAACATCTTTTTCTAGCCCTTAGCTCCGTCGTCGCTTTGGGGATCCTCCCCATCACCCCCGCTGTTCTGGCCTGATTCACATAGGGGCTTAGGATAGTATAAGACCAAGGGCCTTCAAAGCCCTAAGCGAGAGTGAAAATCTCCCAGCCTCTGTTAAGACTTGCAGGACTTTATCCCACATCTTCTGAATGCAACCCAGACACTTTAATTAAGCTAAAGCCTTCTAGATGAGAAGGCCTCGATCCTTCAAACTCTTAGTTAACAGCTAAGCGCTCCAACCGACGAGCATCCATCTATCCTTCCCCGCCGCCGGGGCGCAACGGGGAAAGCCCCGGCAGGCGGTAAGCCTACTTCTTCAGGTTTGCAATCTGACGTGGTCACACCACAGAGCTTGGTAAGGAGAGGACTTGAACCTCTGTTCATGGAGCTACAACCCACCGCTTAACGCTCAGCCACCCTACCTGTGGCAATCACACGCTGATTTTTCTCAACCAACCACAAAGACATTGGCACCCTCTACCTAGTATTTGGTGCTTGAGCTGGAATGGTCGGCACAGCTTTAAGCCTGCTTATCCGGGCGGAACTAAGCCAACCCGGTGCCCTTCTTGGCGACGACCAGATTTATAATGTTATCGTTACAGCACATGCCTTCGTAATAATTTTCTTTATAGTGATACCTATCATGATTGGAGGTTTTGGAAACTGGCTAATCCCCCTCATGATCGGGGCCCCCGACATGGCTTTCCCCCGAATAAACAACATGAGCTTCTGATTACTCCCTCCCTCTTTCCTCCTTCTCCTCGCCTCTTCAGGCGTTGAAGCCGGGGCCGGAACGGGGTGAACCGTTTATCCTCCTCTCGCCGGCAACCTCGCTCATGCAGGGGCTTCCGTAGACCTTACAATTTTTTCCCTTCACCTTGCAGGGATCTCTTCAATTCTTGGAGCAATCAACTTCATTACTACAATCATTAACATGAAACCCCCGGCCATCTCCCAGTATCAAACCCCTCTCTTCGTCTGAGCTGTTCTCGTTACCGCTGTTCTTCTTCTTTTATCCCTTCCCGTTCTTGCTGCTGGCATCACAATGCTACTTACTGACCGAAACCTTAATACAACCTTCTTTGACCCAGCGGGTGGGGGAGACCCTATTCTCTACCAACACCTCTTCTGATTCTTCGGTCACCCGGAAGTCTATATTCTTATCCTTCCCGGCTTCGGAATGATCTCCCACATCGTAGCCTACTATTCAGGAAAGAAAGAACCCTTCGGCTACATAGGAATGGTCTGAGCTATAATGGCCATCGGACTTCTTGGCTTTATCGTCTGGGCCCACCACATGTTTACAGTAGGGATGGATGTTGATACCCGAGCCTATTTTACCTCTGCTACAATAATCATCGCCATTCCAACAGGGGTAAAAGTTTTTAGCTGATTAGCCACTCTCCACGGCGGGTCTATCAAGTGAGAAACACCTCTTCTGTGAGCCCTCGGCTTTATTTTCTTATTCACGGTCGGGGGCTTAACTGGAATTGTCCTGGCCAACTCCTCCCTCGATATTGTTCTACACGACACCTACTACGTAGTTGCCCACTTCCACTATGTCCTATCTATAGGCGCCGTATTTGCCATTATAGCCGCCTTCGTTCACTGATTCCCTCTCTTTTCCGGGTACACTCTTCACAGCACATGAACCAAAATTCACTTCGGAATCATGTTTGTTGGAGTTAATTTAACTTTCTTCCCACAACACTTCCTAGGACTTGCTGGCATGCCACGACGATACTCCGACTACCCAGATGCCTACACCCTTTGAAATACTGTGTCCTCAGCCGGATCACTCATCTCCCTTATCGCCGTAGTTCTGTTCCTCTTTATCCTTTGAGAAGCATTCGCTTCTAAGCGGGAAGTGCTGTCAGTAGAACTCACAACCACAAACGTAGAATGACTCCACGGGTGCCCTCCTCCATACCACACATTTGAAGAGCCCGCGTTTGTTCAAGTTCAAGTAATAAACGAGAAAGGAAGGAATTGAACCCCCATGTTCTGGTTTCAAGCCAACTGCATAACCACTCTGCCACTTTCTTTATTAAGACACTAGTAAAAACGTCATTACATTGCCTTGTCGAGGCAAAATTGTGGGTTAAACTCCCGCGTGCCTTGAGCATTAAGCTAGAATGGCACATCCCTCCCAACTAGGATTCCAAGACGCGGCCTCACCTGTTATAGAAGAGCTCCTCCACTTCCACGACCACGCCCTAATAATCGTTATTCTTATTAGCATCTTAGTTCTCTACGTTATCGTTGCTATGGTTTCCACCAAACTTACTGACAAGTACATCCTTGACTCTCAGGAAATCGAAATTATCTGAACCGTTCTTCCAGCCGTTATCCTTATTCTTATTGCCCTCCCCTCCCTCCGGATTCTTTACCTTATAGACGAGATTAATGACCCTCACCTCACAGTTAAGGCTATGGGCCACCAGTGATACTGAAGCTACGAATACACAGACTACAACGACCTGGGCTTCGACTCTTACATGGTCCCAACACAAGACTTGGCCCCCGGACAGTTTCGTCTCCTTGAAGCAGACCATCGCATGGTAGTCCCTGTTGAATCGCCAATTCGAGTTCTTGTCTCGGCTGAAGATGTCCTACACTCCTGAGCCGTCCCAGCCCTTGGGGTAAAAATAGACGCCGTTCCCGGACGTCTTAATCAAACAGCCTTTATTGCATCTCGACCTGGGGTCTTCTACGGCCAATGCTCCGAAATCTGCGGAGCAAACCACAGCTTTATACCCATCGTAGTTGAAGCAGTTCCACTAGAACACTTTGAAAACTGGTCCTCACTCATACTTGAAGACGCCTCACTAAGAAGCTAAACTGGGCATAGCGTTAGCCTTTTAAGCTAAAGACTGGTGGTCCCCACCCACCCTTAGTGCATGCCTCAACTCAACCCTGCCCCTTGATTTGCCATCCTGGTATTCTCATGACTCGTTTTCCTGACCGTAATTCCACCTAAAGTACTAGCCCACACTTTCCCTAATGAACCAACAATTGAAACAGACCAAACCAAAACTGAGCCCTGAAACTGACCATGACACTAAGCTTCTTTGATCAATTCTTAAGCCCCTCATACCTCGGTATTCCCCTAATCGCACTTGCCCTATTACTTCCGTGAGTCCTCTTCCCAACCCCCTCAACCCGCTGACTAAACAACCGTCTACTGACCCTTCAGGGATGGTTCATCAGCCGCTTTACGCAACAGCTTCTTCTTCCCCTTAACCCTGGGGGACATAAGTGAGCAGCTATCTTTGCATCTCTAATGCTTTTCCTCATCACCCTCAATATTCTAGGGCTCCTACCCTATACCTTCACCCCTACAACCCAACTCTCCTTAAATCTAGGCCTCGCAGTCCCTCTCTGACTTGCAACTGTGATTATTGGCATGCGAAACCAGCCAACAGCTGCCCTTGGGCATCTTCTTCCAGAAGGCACCCCTACGCTACTCATCCCTGTCCTAATTGTCATTGAAACAATTAGCCTCTTTATCCGACCCTTGGCCCTGGGGGTCCGGCTTACAGCTAATCTCACAGCCGGCCATCTCCTGATTGGCCTAATTTCTACAGCAGCTGTAGTACTTCTCCCAATTATGCCCACAGTAGCAATCCTCACCACCACAATTCTCTTCCTTCTTACCCTCCTAGAGGTGGCTGTTGCCATGATTCAGGCCTACGTCTTTGTTCTCCTCTTGAGCCTCTACCTACAAGAAAACATCTAATGGCCCACCAAGCACACGCATTCCATATGGTAGACCCCAGCCCCTGGCCCCTTACCGGCGCAATCGCCGCTCTTCTTATAACATCAGGCACTGCAATCTGATTCCACTTCCACTCCACTACATTAATATCTCTAGGCCTGATTCTTCTTCTCCTGACTATGTACCAATGATGACGAGACATCATCCGAGAAGGCACTTTCCAAGGACACCACACCCCTCCTGTTCAAAAAGGCTTACGCTATGGAATAATTCTCTTTATTACATCAGAAGTTTTCTTTTTCGTAGGCTTCTTCTGAGCCTTTTACCATGCTAGCCTCGCCCCAACCCCTGAGCTTGGGGGCTGCTGACCTCCAGCCGGAATCCTTGCCCTTGACCCCTTCGAAGTGCCCCTTCTTAACACCGCTGTTCTTCTAGCCTCCGGCGTAACCGTCACGTGGGCTCACCACAGCATCATAGCTGGCGAACGAAAACAAACAATTCAATCTTTAACCTTAACCATTCTTTTAGGCTTCTATTTTACCTTTCTTCAAGGACTTGAGTACTATGAGGCCCCCTTTACAATCGCCGACGGCGTTTACGGCGCCACTTTCTTTGTGGCCACCGGCTTCCATGGCCTTCACGTTATTATCGGCTCCACCTTCTTAGCAGTCTGCCTCCTTCGCCAAATCCAGTACCACTTCACATCAGAACACCACTTCGGCTTTGAAGCTGCCGCCTGATACTGACACTTCGTCGATGTCGTCTGACTTTTCCTCTACGTCTCCATCTACTGATGAGGCTCATAATCTTTCTAGTATTAATGTCAGTATAAATGACTTCCAATCATCCGGTCTTGGTTAAAATCCAAGGAAAGATAATGAACGTAATTACCGCAGTAATTATTATTACTTCAGCCCTTTCTGTCATCCTCACCCTCGTAGCCTTCTGACTTCCCCAGCTTAACCCAAACGCCGAAAAACTTTCCCCGTACGAATGCGGTTTTGATCCCCTGGGCTCTGCCCGCCTCCCCTTCTCCCTACGATTTTTCCTAGTTGCAATCCTCTTCCTTCTTTTTGACCTAGAAATTGCCCTCCTCCTTCCACTCCCGTGAGGAGACCAGCTAGCAACCCCCTCCGTCACTTTCGCTTGAACCACAGCAGTCCTTACCCTCCTTACCCTAGGCCTTGCATACGAATGAGCCCAAGGAGGCCTTGAATGAGCTGAATAGGTAGTTAGTCCAAAAAAGACCTTTGATTTCGGCTCAAAAAATCATGGTTAAACTCCATGACCGCCTTATGACACCTGTACACTTCAGCTTCACTTCAGCCTTCATCCTCGGCTTCATAGGACTAGCATTTCACCGCACCCACCTCCTCTCAGCCCTCCTCTGCCTAGAAGGCATAATACTTTCCCTCTACATCGCCCTCTCCCTCTGGGCCCTTCAGCTGGAAGCAATAGACTTCTCCGCAACCCCTATACTCCTGCTCGCATTCTCAGCCTGTGAAGCAAGCGCAGGCCTCGCCCTCCTAGTTGCCACATCCCGAACCCACGGGACAGACCACCTCCAAAGCTTAAATCTCCTGCGATGTTAAAAATTCTAATCCCAACAATTATGCTATTTCCAACAATTTGGCTCGTCCCCTCCAAATGACTCTGACCCTCCTCCCTTATGCAGAGCCTGGCTATCGCCTTCGCAAGCCTCTCATGACTTAAGTGATCCTCTGAAACAGGATGGTCTACCCCAACCTTCTATCTAGCAACTGACCCCCTCTCCACCCCTCTTCTAGTGCTTTCCTGCTGACTCCTGCCCCTTATAATCCTCGCCAGCCAAAATCACATTTCACCAGAGCCCATCAACCGACAACGAACATATATTTCCCTCCTTACATCCCTCCAGATATTCCTGATCCTAGCATTCGGCGCCACAGAAATCCTTATATTTTACATCATATTTGAAGCTACACTAATCCCGACCCTCTTTATCATTACCCGTTGGGGAAATCAAACAGAGCGCCTGAACGCCGGAACCTACTTCTTGTTCTATACACTAGCAGGCTCTCTTCCCCTACTCGTAGCCCTCCTTCTGCTTCAAAAAGACACCGGGACCCTCTCACTCTTAACCCTTCAATATGCCCCACCACTTCAGCTCTCAACCTGAGGCGACAAATTATGATGGGCAGGCTGTCTGGTTGCTTTCCTGGTTAAGATACCCCTCTACGGGGCCCACCTTTGACTCCCCAAAGCCCATGTAGAAGCCCCCATCGCCGGCTCCATGGTCCTAGCGGCAGTCCTCTTGAAATTGGGCGGCTATGGCATAATGCGTATAATACTCATACTGGACCCCCTAACTAAGCACCTCGCCTATCCCTTCATCGCATTGGCCCTCTGAGGAATCATCATGACTGGCTCCATTTGCCTCCGCCAAACAGACCTGAAATCCCTCATTGCCTACTCCTCCGTAAGCCACATAGGCCTAGTAGCCGGAGGAATCCTTATTCAAACCCCCTGGGGCTTCTCAGGAGCAATTATTCTTATAATCGCACACGGCCTAGCCTCCTCTGCCCTCTTCTGCTTAGCTAACACTAGCTATGAACGAACCCACAGCCGAACCATACTCCTTGTTCGCGGCATACAAACCATTCTCCCCCTCATGACCACCTGATGATTTATTGCTAGTCTTGCCAATCTTGCACTCCCACCACTACCCAATCTCATAGGAGAACTCCTTATTATCACATCAATGTTCAACTGATCCTACTGAACCCTTATCCTAACTGGAGCCGGCACCCTTATTACTGCTGCCTATTCCTTCCACCTTTTTTTAACAACTCAGCGGGGCCCTCTCCCCAGCCACGTTATTGCCCTTGAACCTTCACACACGCGAGAACACCTTCTCCTTACACTTCACCTGCTCCCAATCACACTACTCATCCTAAAACCTGAACAGATATGAGGGTGATGCTTCTGTAGACATAGTTTAATAAAAACACTAGATTGTGATTCTAGAGACAGGGGTTAAAACCCCCTTGTCCACCGAGAGAGGCCCGACGGCTGTAGAAACTGCTAATCTCCTGCTCCCAAGGTTAAACTCCTTGGCTCACTCGAGCTTCTAAAGGATAATAGTTCATCCGTTGGTCTTAGGAACCAAAAACTCTTGGTGCAACTCCAAGTAGCAGCTATGTACCCAACTACTTTTGCCCTTACCTCAAGCCTATTGCTTACTCTTACACTTCTCATCCTCCCTCTACTGACAACCCTAAACCCAACTCCCCCTCAGGGGACCTGGGCCCTCACACAAGTGAAAACTGCAGTAAAAACTGCATTTTTCGTCAGTCTCCTCCCTCTCTTTATTTTCCTAGATGAAGGCGCAGAAACAATTGTCACTAACTGACAGTGAATGAACACCCTTACCTTCGACATTAACCTGAGCTTTAAATTTGATCACTACTCAATCATTTTTACCCCTATTGCCCTTTACGTCACCTGGTCTATCCTAGAATTTGCCTCATGATATATACATGCAGACCCAAACATAAACCGATTCTTCAAGTACCTCCTCCTTTTCCTCGTCGCAATAATTATTCTTGTCACTGCCAACAATATGTTCCAACTTTTTATTGGCTGGGAGGGAGTAGGCATCATATCTTTCCTCCTCATCGGCTGATGGTACGGACGGGCTGACGCCAACACAGCCGCACTCCAAGCCGTCCTTTACAACCGAGTCGGAGATATTGGCCTAATTCTAAGTATGGCCTGACTTGCAACTAACCTTAACTCGTGAGAAATACAACAAATATTTGCCGCTTCTAAAGATCTTGACATGACCCTACCCCTCTTAGGCCTCATCCTTGCTGCCACAGGTAAATCTGCACAATTTGGCCTCCACCCATGACTACCCTCCGCTATGGAGGGCCCTACCCCCGTCTCAGCCCTTCTCCATTCGAGCACAATGGTTGTGGCGGGCATCTTCCTCCTCATCCGCCTTAGCCCCCTAATAGAAAACAACCAAACAGCCCTCACCACCTGCCTTTGCCTTGGCGCCTTCACAACGCTTTTTACCGCTATCTGCGCCCTTACTCAAAATGATATTAAAAAAATTGTAGCATTCTCTACGTCTAGCCAACTAGGCCTAATAATGGTAACAATTGGCCTTAATCAACCTCAGCTTGCATTTCTTCATATCTGCACCCACGCATTCTTCAAGGCCATGCTCTTCTTATGCTCAGGTTCCCTGATTCACAGCCTAAACAATGAACAAGACATCCGAAAAATGGGGGGCCTCTACAACCTTGCCCCCTTTACCTCCTCATGCATTACAATTGGAAGCCTCGCCCTCACCGGCACCCCCTTTCTGGCCGGCTTCTTTTCTAAAGACGCCATTATTGAAGCCCTTAATACATCTTACCTAAACGCCTGAGCCCTTACCCTCACCCTTATTGCAACCTCCTTTACCGCCGTCTACAGCATCCGGATAATTTACCTCGTCTCTATAGGATACCCCCGATTCCTCCCCCTATCCCCCATTAATGAGAATAACCCCTCTATCATCAACCCCATCAAACGCCTGGCCTGAGGAAGCATTATTGCAGGCCTTGTCATCACCTCTAACTTCCTCCCCCTGAAAACCCCGGTTATGACTATGCCCCCGCTCCTCAAATTAAGTGCCCTAATCGTATCCATCCTAGGACTTCTAATTGCCCTCGAACTAGCCTCTCTAACCAATAAACAACACAAAATTACCCCAAACGTTACCGCCCACAACTTCTCAAATATGCTAGGCTTCTTCCCTGCCGTTGTTCACCGCCTCGCCCCTAAACTAAACCTCACCCTCGGGCAAACCATCGCCACCCAGACCCTCGACCTTGCCTGAATAGAAAAAGTCGGCCCAAAAGCAGCTTCCACTTCTCATCTCCCAGCTATTAACTTGACCAACGAGATCCAACAAGGCCTTATTAAAACATACCTAAGCCTCTTCTTCCTCACCATAGCCCTTGTTATTCTCCTAATTACTTTCTAGACTGCCCGCAAAGTCCCACGACTCAACCCCCGAGTCAGCTCAAGCACAACAAAAAGAGTCAGAAGCAAGACCCAGGCACACACTACTAGTATTTCCCCCCCGGAGGAATATATTATAGCCACCCCACTAGTATCCCCCCGCAAAACACTAAACTCTTTAAGCCCATCTACCACAACCCAAGAACCCTCATATCACCCTCCTCAAAAATACCCTGCCAATAAAACCACCACCACCATATACCCCACCACGTACCCTACAACGGAACGGTCCCCTCAAGATTCCGGAAAAGGCTCCGCAGCCAATGCTGCCGAATAAGCAAATACCACTAATATTCCCCCCAAGTAAATCAAAAAAAGCACTAACGATAAAAAAGACCCCCCATGCCCAACCAAAACCCCGCACCCCGCCCCCGCCGCCACAACCAACCCCAGGGCAGCAAAGTAAGGTGCAGGGTTTGATGCCACCCCCACCAACCCCATAACTAAACCAATTAAAAATAAAGACACAAGATAAGTCATAATTCCTGCCCGGATTTTAACCAGGACCGGTGACTTGAAAAACCACCGTTGTAATTCAACTACAAGAACACTAATGGCCAGCCTCCGAAAAACACACCCTCTCTTAAAAATTGCCAATGATGCACTAGTAGACCTTCCTGCACCCGCCAATATTTCCGCTTGATGAAATTTTGGGTCTCTTCTTGGCCTCTGCCTTATTTCACAAATCCTCACAGGCCTATTCCTAGCCATACATTACACATCTGATATCTCCACAGCATTCTCCTCCGTGACGCACATTTGCCGGGATGTAAACTATGGGTGACTAATCCGTAATATGCATGCCAACGGCGCATCCTTTTTCTTCATCTGCATCTACCTCCACATTGGACGGGGCCTTTATTACGGCTCCTACCTTTATAAAGAAGCATGAAACATCGGTGTTGTGCTCCTTCTTCTTACTATGATAACAGCCTTCGTAGGCTACGTCCTCCCTTGAGGCCAAATATCTTTCTGAGGCGCCACAGTAATTACCAACCTTTTATCTGCCGTCCCCTATGCCGGAGAAACACTTGTTCAATGAATTTGAGGGGGCTTCTCTGTTGATAACGCTACCCTCACCCGTTTCTTTGCCTTCCATTTCCTTTTCCCCTTTGTAATTATTGCCGCCACGCTCCTTCACCTTCTCTTTATCCACGAGACAGGTTCTAACAACCCCGCAGGGTTAAATTCTGATGCAGACAAAATCTCCTTTCACCCATACTTCTCCTACAAAGATCTTCTAGGCTTTGCTATTCTTCTCCTAGCCCTTGCATCCTTTGCGCTATTCTCCCCTAACCTCCTCGGTGACCCGGATAATTTTATCCCCGCCAACCCCCTCGTCACGCCGCCTCACATTAAACCAGAATGATACTTCTTATTTGCCTATGCCATTCTCCGATCAATTCCCAATAAACTTGGCGGGGTCCTCGCCCTTCTATTCTCCATCCTAGTCCTAATGATTGTACCCATCCTTCACACATCTAAACAACGAGGCCTAACCTTCCGCCCGGTCACTCAACTCCTGTTCTGAACCCTTGTTGCAGACGTAATGATCCTCACATGAATCGGCGGTATACCTGTAGAGCATCCCTACATTATTATTGGCCAACTGGCCTCAGTAATTTACTTCTCCATCTTTCTCGTCTTCTTCCCCCTCACCGGCTGAGCTGAGAATAAAGCACTCAATTGAAACTGCCCTAGTAGCTCAGTGTGAGAGCACCGGTCTTGTAATCCGGGGGCCGGAGGTTAAATTCCTCCCTAGCGCTTAAGCTTTGACAATACAAGCCCAACCTCCTCACCCCACGCGAGCACCCGCTCTCATGCTAAACCGGTTTCTGCCACACGTTAATCCACCCCACCCCGCACAAAAAATTTTTTTTTTAAAAAATTGTTTTTTTCCGATTTCTGCCACACACCACATTTCACGCCTGGGCCTTTTTTCCCTCAGAAGGAGAAGATTTTAACTCCCACCCTCAACTCCCAAAGCTAAGATCCTAAATTAGACTACCCTCTGCAACCGCCGCCCGCCCGCCTAATGGTATTTTTTTTACTAGTGTACTTGCACACATATCACAAGCATAAACATGCAAAATAAAATCAACCAAATATTATACATAACTAGGCACTTCTATGGGCCAGTTTTAAGGGGACCTAGAGAGCGTATGGTTTAGTACATATATGTACCCCCCCATACCCCTATCTAACACATATGCTTTACCACATATATGTATTATCCCCATTCACTACTCTCAACCATCTTCACGTATAACATAAACACAATACCCACATAACTGTTATTAAACATCTGCTTTAGCACATTAGGATATGTAGCCCATATGAAGACCCCCATAAATTTCAACATCAATATACTATGTATTACCCCCATAAATTGAATTTAACCATGTGTATTTAATAAGCAATATTAGTTAAACAAGGACACACGATGTATCTTATCATAAATTGTTTTGGTACTATCGTATTTACCAATATCAATACAATTTGGTTAATCTAACATTAGTTTATATTAACCTATTTCTTCTTGTAAGAAGTACATTCTATGTCTTATCCCCATATCATGATATGAAGCATGAGCTCAATTCAATATCCCTTAAACAAGAATTGCGCAGCATTACACTATATTAATCATCTATCCGTTCCGACGCTTCACATAACACAAGTAGACCATAAAATGCTTAACAAAATCTATTGATATATAAAACCCCATAAAACTAAGAGCAAATGCTTCTTCTTTTAAATCATCCCCAAGACTTGCTCTATGTCTGACTACTTCATGCAATGAACGTGAGGAGTACAAATCGTGGGGGTAGAACACAGTGAATTTTTCCTGGCATTTGGTTCCTATTTCAGGGCCATATATTGCCTAGGTTCCTCCCATCGACGAATGAGGCACATCACGATGCTGAAGTCCATTCGAGCCTTGACCCAGTCAGCCACGGCGCCCTCTTAGATGCATTTGGTTCTCTCCTTTTTTCCTTTCGATTTGCATCCCAGAGTGCAGCTCGGGGGGCACGTCGACAAGGGGGTACATTTTCTCGCCTGCAGGTATAAATGTGTGAATGGTGGGAAGACATTGCTGGATAACCACATATATTGTTATCAGGTGCATAAGGTTAAATATTTTCTCCTAGAATCTTTAATATGTCTCTTTTTTCTCTCGGTAGACCCCCCTACCCCCCTTACTCCCGACAGTCTATTCATTTTCTGAAGAACCTCAGAAATGGTACGGACGCGGGAGGGGGGCAAATCTCTTCCTAAATTAGAACATACTACTTGGCTTTTATTGTAAAGAAAACTTGATTTTTTTTGAAAAATTGCTTGTTTCGACACTAACTTTCTATTGTTTCGCCGAATTTTGTAACATAATGTTAACGAAATATTCTCGCGACTTTTTATTGTAAAATTTTACCACTAACCCTTTCCCCATCTTCTATTCTACGGACTTATTATTAAACGACCTCCCCTCCCCATTCTTTTTTATTTTTTTGCATCCCCATTCTCTTTATTCATAGCCCTCCCCAAAATTTTTTGCAATTTTTTTCCTCTTCTACCGCCTTTCCATTCTTTTTTTTTGCCTCAAATTCCTCTTACAGCACCCACTTTTTATTATTTAGCATAATTTAGACATTCCCCCCACTTCCCGTCATTTTTACATATTTCTTAAAAAAGCAAAAAAAAAATATTTTTGAAAAAATAAAAATTTTTTGAAAAAATAAAAATTTTTTGAAAAAATAAAAATTTTTTGAAAAATTTTTTCCCCTTTTTTAAAAATTCACGAAAAACTCTTTAAAACTCCCCAAGGAAAAATTTGGATTTTTCCATTTCACTTTGAAAATTTTCCGCCCGCTCATCCCCAATTTTTTCACAAGTTGTTACACATGTCGGGAGCTAATGCTAGCCGCTGCAGCCACTTGCTGCTACATACTATTGTCAGTCTTCATAACTAAAATTGTAATTAATATTTATAATAATTTTAATCTTATATTGATTTAAAATTTTAATCAGTGGCCCTCTGCTAAGATTTGTTACCAATGTCGGCACATAAGAGACCCCCCCAATCTAACATCACAATGAAAACTCTGTGTTGACCTCACACCACTACTCGAACCCTTCACTAGACTAACAACCAAATTATTGACTAACCTACCCACTAAGCTACCAACTAAGCTTTTACAGCAAAATTAACTGCAAATAACAACTTTTTTCATAAATGCTTATCTAGTCGGTGACAATGGAAATTAACAAATGGAATCAGTAGCGACTGCTTGTCATAAACTACTAAAATTACCAGCACTAATTAACATCAATTACACCAATGGCAGGTAATTATTTGTGCAGTTTTCTACACCAGTGGGTAAACGCAGAATAATTTATTGCAATGTAACCTCATTTAGCTAATGCTGTTAATGACTAACAATTGCTTACGACAACAAAATGGCCTATAACATTGGTTTAATGGTTAATAATAACACAAAATCATAATTATCATTGTTAGTCTAGTGAGGGTTGACTTAATAAAATCGCTTGTTATAGCCACTACTCATCAGTCACCAACACATCATAAACCACTGCATCCGCCTCCAAGTAGCCACTCCCATTTCCCTCGTGTCAGCCAATTACACTTCAAATTCTAATTAATATATTATAGTAATACAATAATTAAATTATATTAATATTAATATTAATATTAATATTAATTATAAAAATTAATTCTTAACGACGATTAATATAATTGTAATGAACAACACCAACATTGCACTATGTCCCCTATCAACCACCTACTCATTTAACCGTCGTGTACTAGCCT